GGACAAAAAATAAATCCACTTGGTTTCCGACTTGGTACAACACAAGGTCATCATTCTCTTTGGTTTGCACAGCCAAAAAATTATTCTGAAGGTCTACAAGAAGATCAAAAAATACGAGACTGTATTAAGAATTATGTACAAAAAAATATGAGAATATCCTCTAGTGTTGAGGGCATTGCACGGATAGAGATTCAAAAAAGAATCGATCTAATTCAGGTCATAATCTATATAGGATTCCAAAAATTATTACTAGAAAATCGACCGCGAAAAATCGAAGAATTACAAATGAATGTCCAAAAAAAACTTAATTGTGTGAACCGAAAACTAAACATTGCTATTACAAGAATCGCAAATCCTTATGGAAACCCTAATATTCTTGCAGAATTTATAGCCGGGCAATTAAAGAATAGAGTTTCTTTTCGCAAAGCAATGAAAAAGGCTATTGAATTAACTGAACAGTCAGATACAAAAGGAATTCAAGTACAAATTGCGGGGCGTATCGACGGAAAAGAAATTGCACGCGTCGAATGGATCAGAGAAGGTAGGGTTCCTCTACAAACCATTGGAGCTAAAATTGATTATTGTTCCTATACAGTTCGAACTATCTACGGGGTATTAGGAATAAAAATTTGGATATTTGTAGACGAAGAATAATAAGACTTTACGTGTCTGTCCCTTCTACCCAGTGATTGAAATAGAACAAAAAAGATCAAACCCTTTCATTTCTTTTATCTTCAATCAAAACAAAAATGAGCAATTTTTCAATTTTTTCAATTTTATAGGGTTGAATAAAAATTTGATTAATCGTTTTATATAATTGCTATGCTTAGTGTGTGACTCGTTGGTTTTTTTAGGACTAGGATTCAAAAAAATGGACCGGCCCATAGTATGAACTAATAACTATAGCACTAATAACCAACCCATTGCTTCGCATTATCTGGATCCAAAGAATCAGTCAAGATATAATATATTGGTCATATCATTGTAGCAACTGAAATCTTTTTTTGCCTAAACATAAAAAAACCAATCTGATTAGGAGTTGTAAAGTTATAAGTTGTGAAGCGAAATAGAAAAGTATGCGGATAAACGGAAGGATGAGAGAAAGAGAGAAATAAAATATCAATGATATATGATTCCAATATGTAAGGTCTATGAGTCATCTCATAAAAAGCAATGTAATAAAGCATCAATAATGATTCATGCATAATTAGCTGAATCCGCGCATAGAACAAAAAAAATCAAGAGCCTCGAGCCAATAAAGACTGAGAAAATTGACTTAAGAACAAATTTAATTAAGGACTCCATTGGAGAATTCAGACCTAACCATTAATCAAGAAGCAATGGGAACGACGGAACCCGTGAATGCAGAAGATTCTATTGAAAATGAATCTTATGATTCATTGGGTGGGATGGCGAAACGAACCAGGGACCTATTCTTTTATTCTGAGAGGTCGTGGACTAACCCTACAACTAAAATAGATATTGAAAGAGTAAATATTCGCCCGCGAAGGTTTTATTTTATTGGATTGATAAATTTTGGTCGATCGTATATGATAAAAGACAAAACAAAATAAGGATTCCTTATAACGTTATAAAAAAAACGACATTGACATTATCTATAAATAGAATACATGTTTCATTATAGATCTAAACACGATATACAAAATTCGAATAGATTAATTATTAATTAGATGTAGATTAAATTTCAAAGAATCCTATGACTGTGATTCAGTATATTCTTTATTAAATATATGTATATCTTGATAAAATCTTTTTTCGTCGTTTCATTCGCGAGGAGCTGGATGAGAAGAAACTCTCATGTCCAGTTCTGTAGTAGAGATGGACTTGAGAAAGAACCTTCAACTATAACCCCAAAAGAACAAGATTCCGTAAACAACATAGAGGAAGAATGAAAGGAGTATCTTATCGAGGTAATCATATTTGTTTCGGTAGATATGCTCTTCAAGCACTTGAACCCGCCTGGATCACATCTAGACAAATTGAAGCGGGGCGCCGCGCAATGACACGAAATGTACGCCGTGGTGGAAAAATATGGGTACGTATATTTCCAGACAAACCGATTACAGTAAGACCCACGGAAACCCGTATGGGTTCGGGGAAAGGATCCCCCGAATATTGGGTAGCTGTGGTTAAACCGGGCAGAATACTTTATGAAATGAGTGGAGTAGCCGAAAATATAGCTCGAAAGGCTATTTCAATAGCGGCGTCCAAAATGCCTATAAGAACTCAATTCATTATTTCTGAATAGGAATAGAAAACCAAAGGAAAGGGGCCCTGGGTATAAAAAAAACGATTTCAGGTTTTTTTTTGACTCCGCCCCTTGCTTTACTTTATTTGACATTAAAAAAACAGATTAAAAAAATGATATGATTCAACCTCAAACCCATTTGAATGTAGCAGACAATAGCGGGGCCCGAGAATTGATGTGTATTCGAATCATAGGAGCTAGTAATCGCCGATATGCTCATATTGGTGACGTTATTGTTGCTGTGATCAAGGAAGCAGTACCAAATACACCTCTAGAAAGATCAGAAGTGATCAGAGCTGTAATTGTACGTACTTGTAAAGAACTCAAACGTGACAACGGTATGATAATACGATATGATGACAATGCGGCAGTTGTCATTGATCAAGAAGGAAATCCAAAAGGAACTCGAGTTTTTGGCGCGATCGCCCGGGAATTAAGACAGTTAAATTTTACAAAAATAGTTTCATTAGCACCTGAGGTATTATAAGGTATAAGATGATCCCGCAATCGCAATAGAGTGATAGTATTTAATTCAAATAGATAAATAAAATAGATAAAATAAATTAGTAGATTATGTCTCACGCATATACTTTTAATAATTTTCATAAACAAAAAACATGTTAATTATATCAAAATTCGGAAGCAACAATAATTTGAGTTTATCATGGGCAAGGACACTATTGCTGACATAATAACTTCTATACGAAATGCTGACATGGATAGAAAAGGAATGGTTCGAATAGCGTCTACTAACATCACCGAAAACATTGTTAAAATACTTTTACGAGAGGGTTTTCTCGAAAATGTAAGGAAACTCGTGGAAAACAACAAATCTTTTTTGGTTTTAACCCTACGACATAGAAGGAATAGGAAAGGGCCGTATAGAAATAGAACTCTTTTCAATTTAAAACGAATCAGTCGACCAGGTCTCCGAATCTATTCTAACTATCAAAGAATTCCTAGAATTTTAGACGGGATGGGGATTGTAATTCTCTCTACTTCTCAGGGTATAATGACAGACCGAGCGGCTCGACTAGCAGGAATCGGCGGAGAAATTTTGTGTTATATATGGTAATCTTTCTACTATCCGAATTGGATACAGATATCACTCCTCCTACATTAGTTGATACTTCAAGGAGGATTTGCCTGGAATAAAAGACCAAAAAAGAATTCATGAAGGTTTAATTACTGAATCACTTCCCAATGATATGCTCCAGGTTCGTTTGAATAGAAATTCTGTTTCAGGAGGGGTTCGACACTGTTTTATACATGTACTAGCTGGAGATAGAATAAAAATTGAAGTAAGTCGTTATGATTCAAATGGAGGACGTATAATTTATAGACTCCGCAACAAGGATTCGAATGATTAGATGGTTTTTCAACATTCCTTACTATGGGGATAAAATTCACGGTTCACAAATTTCAAGAAACTTATTTTCTTCCAATAAGTACATTCGAAATTCAGTTAAGGAATAACAACTATGAAAATCAGGGCCTCCGTTCGTAAAATTTGCGAAAAATGTCGACTGATCCGCAGGAGAGGACGAATTATAGTAATTTGTTCCAACCCGAGACATAAACAAAGACAAGGATAATCTTTCGAAAAGGAACTCTCTAAAGGAACCGATGAACAAATCAAAATAAAAGATCTGTTTTGACATGAAATGGATATATCCATCTATCTCTGACTTATATTTATGAAATGATAACATATGGCAAAATCTATAACAAGAAGTGGTTCACGTAGGACTGGACGTATTGGTTCACGTAAAAATACACGTCGAATACCAAAGGGCGTTATTCATGTTCAAGCAAGTTTCAACAACACCATTGTGACTGTTACAGATGTACGGGGGCGGGTGATTTCTTGGTCCTCCGCCGGTACTTGTGGATTCAGAGGTACAAGAAGAGGGACACCATTTGCTGCTCAAACCGCAGCAGGAAATGCTATTCGAACAGTAGCAGATCAAGGTATGCAACGAGCAGAAGTCATGATAAAAGGTCCGGGTCTCGGAAGAGATGCAGCATTACGAGCTATTCGTAGAAGTGGTATACTTTTAAGTTTCGTACGGGATGTAACCCCTATGCCACATAATGGCTGCAGACCCCCTAAAAAAAGACGGGTGTAGAAATCCACATTGAAGAGATTTCAAGAGAAATAAATGACTCAAAGATCTGATCAAATAATATTACTATGGTTCGAGAGAAAGTAAAAGTATCTACTCGGACACTACAGTGGAAGTGTGTTGAATCGAGAGCAGACAGTAAGCGCCTTTATTATGGACGCTTTGTTCTGTCTCCGCTTATGAAAGGTCAAGCCGACACAATAGGCATTGCAATGCGAAGAGCTTTGCTTGGAGAAACAGAAGGAACATGTATTACACGCGCAAAATCTGAGAAAATCCCACATGAATATTCTACCATAGTTGGTATTCAAGAATCAGTACATGAAATTTTAATGAATTTGAAAGAAATTGTATTGAGAAGTAATCTGTATGGAACCCGGGACGCCTTTATTTGTGTCAAAGGTCCTGGAGATGTAACTGCTCAAGACATCCTCTTACCCCCCTCTGTGGAAATTGTTGATAATACGCAGCATATAGCTAGCCTAACGGAACCAATTGATTTCTGTATTGGATTACAAATCGAGAGGAATCGCGGATATAATATAAAAACACCAAAAAACTTTCAAGACGGGAGTTATCCTATCGATGCAGTATTCATGCCTGTT